CCAATTGAAATAAAAAAAAAATTATGCTTCGCGATTCCATAATCCCATTTTGTATTCAATTTCGAATTGACCCTTGGATATAAATCGTGAGAATGTATAGTCTTCCTCAAATATGCTATTGAGGGAAAAAGGATTAAACCTTTTAAATTTAAGAAATAAAGTTTTTTTTGATCTTGATCGGAATATGAAAAAACCGAAAGATCCCTTAACTATTTAAGTTATTAATCGAACGAATCGCACTTTTACCACTAAACTATACCCGCTACATATCTCCATTATTATATATGAATGAACCTTTTGTCGAACAAAGGAATGAGCAAAGGAATGAGATACAATTAAGATAGCATCAGACTCATGAAAATTCTAGTGTTGGCACTTCGTCCCGCTGGAGGTACTTGAAAAAAATAGGCGAAGAATAGAAAGCGGCTTATTTAAATAAAACTTGACTGGATCATACTTGATCCTAATTCATAATATAATGAAATAGAATTTATATTTTATATATATATATATACAATATATAATCAAATTAAATATATATATAATTAATGAAATAGAATTAATATAATGAAATTATATAAAATGAAAAGTTATCCTTTTCATTTGCTGGAAGTCATTACTGACATTCCGAATCCAGGGATTTCTTAAAGCTGGACCATAAAAATGATGAATTCCGCATTTCGTTTTTCGTTTTCAACTTCCCCTTCAACTGCCAGATCCTATGAATTTGAATTGGGATCAATTGGATTTCAAATGTTCAAATAAAATAAAGCTTGTCCCTTGAACAAGTAAATGAGTTATGTTATATATGTTATAACATATGTGTGTTTCATTTTTGCTATTTTTTAATATTATTTGATATTGTTTAATATTAATTGTTATATGTATGTGTTCTTTTCCGATTAGTAATTAAGTAAATTGATAAAAAAATATTTATATTTATATACTTAATAAGAATGTGAAAAATATTCTTTCATATTCTATAGTATTAATAGTATTCTTATTATTAGTATAGTATTAATAATACTAACTACTAAGAAATGGCACTTCTATCATAGGACTGGGGATAGACATTTTCTTTGTTGCTTCAATAACAACCAAGAATTTTTGATTTGATATCAAATCATACATAATTAAATTGTTTGATCTATGAAATGATTTATCAGAACAAAAAAAGAAATAATGTAATGGCCCGGCCAGTACTTAACCAGGCCGGGGGAATGAACCTTTCTTACAAAATCAAAGAAATGAAGTAAGGGATTCTGTCTATATCTATTCCATTGGGGATAAGATCTCTGTTTCGAATCATTATCTAAATTGAATTACTGATAAAATTCGTAGATATCTTATCCATTTTAATATAGAATTTAAAATTTGTTTTTAATATATTATTTCTATTATTTTTCTATTATTATCGTTACTTTATCCTATCTTATAATAAATTATTACTAATAAATAATTAAAAAAAGAAAACGAGGTTTTTTTTTGTTTCAATCTTTTTACTTCACATCACATAAAAATAAATTTAAATTTTGAATTGGGAGAGATGGCTGAGTGGACTAAAGCGGCAGATTGCTAATCCGTTGTACGAGTTATTTGTACCGAGGGTTCGAATCCCTCTCTCTCCGTTCCCTCTGATCACTTCAGACTTTCCAATTTGAAAAAATGGGATCCTTTTACTTTTTCATCATAGGTAAATGTTAAATGTATGGAATATATATATATATAAAATAAAGAAAACTCAACATTTTTTATTCCTCACGTCCAGGATTACGGCCCGGATCGTTAGATAAGAATCCGAAGATGAAGAGAGAAACAAAAAATATCACTACTGTGTAAACGAAGAGTTTGAGAGTAAGCATTACACAATCTCCAAGATTATTTTTTTTTTGAAAAAGGAAATAGATTGCCTATTTTTTATCACATACGTTATTTTGGCATAACACCCCAAAAATGAAGTCTTTTCTTGAATCTTGAAAAAAAAAGTAATTTTCAACAAATTTCTTTCTACTTTGTAATAAGGTAATAAGAAAAGAAAGGTTCTGATTCCTTCATTACCAAAAATGTTTGGCCATATCCGTTATTGGGTATTGTGGGTTCTTAGAAAGTCCTTGTTTACTGAAATGTCAGAACGAGGAAATAAGTTGATCCAAATTTATCACCACGATCATTCAATTCAATATACAAGAATTTCTATTTTTGAATCGAGGGTTCATAATGTAAAACTTATCTGATCTTATCCATTTTTATTTTATAATTTTTTTTCGAATAAATCATGAATTTTGCAGAGTATTCCAAATTTTATCGAAAACTTACAGCAGCTTGCCAAACAAAAGCTAATAGAAAAAATAGTACAGGTATGACAGGCATAACATCTACGATTGGATTGAAAAAGGCATAAGCCTCGGGCAATTTAGCGAAGAAAAAACTACTCGAATAAAGGGTGGAATTAAGACAGATACAGATTAAACTAAAGATATTAAGCATAACAAACATTTCATTCTTGTAGATTAGAAAATTTGATTTTGGTTGAGTTCTTTTTATGAAGGAAAAAGAAAAAGGCGGGTAAAAAAATCCTTCTTTTTCTTCGAACTCTCCCAAATCAAAAATCTTTCCTTTCATTCTCAAATGAGAATACAAGGAATTATAGTTTCGTACAATATCTTAATTGAATTTTATGTAATGATCAATAATTTGATCAATAATTTTTTGTGATTCTATATTTACATGTGTTGAATCCTAGCAACAATGTATTTCATATGTATTTGGGCTGGGATTGACGAATGACCAATACCAATATTAGTCTTTATTAGTGTCGAATATAAATCTAAATGGGGCGTGGCCAAGCGGTAAGGCAACGGGTTTTGGTCCCGCTATTCGGAGGTTCGAATCCTTCCGTCCCAGATCGTCTCCATCAGAAACGAAAGATTCTTCTCTTTAACAATTTTCTGTTTAATCTTGCTTGGATATTGGATATATATAATGTGTGACCCAACCCCTTCTTTGTTCTGAATTCAATGTACGGGTAGAAATAAAGATATTTCTTTGAATTCTTAATTCAAAAAAGAATTGGGGGTGGATCATTCCCATTCAGAGTATGCTCATACTCATATTCATATTGAAGTTAGTTACTTAGGGAAACCTTGTGTTCCATACCCGTCAAATGGGAATTCGCACATGGTGCATTCTGAATTGAAATAGAAAAAAAAAAGGTCTTTTTTCTATTCCATTCCCCAAGGAAAGCCTAAAGAAAATAAATGGTGTATCCCAATTCCACACTTTATGTGGAGACTAAAGATTACGTAGTTTTATGTATTAATTGCATTTCATCGTTCGTCTTAAAACTTCTAAGGAAAAAATAGGAAAAATAAATTGATCTGGATCCCATTTTCTTTTTTTGTATTTTAGCTTATTCAATTGAATAATTGGAAATCAATATAATGTAATGATTGGATGGATGAAAATTTATATATTCCATTTTTATGGAATTGGAGGAAAGATTCTTGAATCTGAAGTAAAAAAAAATGGGTCTGTATGCTGTATAATAGATATTATGTATTATTATTGTATTGTTCTATTTCAGTAACAGCGGCCCCTTCCCTTGGTTAAGTCAAAAGGATCCGTGATCCTTTAAATATCCATGATTATTCCCAGTAACAATTGTTCGTTGTATATGATGGATATGAAAAGATTAGATTCTTCTTATTCTTGATTCTTATTTTTTCTTTCAGATGAAAGAAAGAATAACGACTTTTATCTTACACTCTTCTATTCCATACTCACGAAAACAAAAAACGATTTGAATCTTCATTTTTGTGAACCCTTGGTACTTGAATAAGTGTGAAAAATCTATATTATAGAGAGACTTCCGACCTTTTCGTGTCATCGGAATAGCTTATATTTGGTTAATAACTGATTTTGTTCCGGAATTGAAAATCCATCCGGGATTGAAAATCTATTCTATTATTCTATTAAGTAAAGGCCTTTACTTTTTAATTACTTTTTCATTTATGTGTTCGAAAAAAAAAAGGGATGATCCTTTTTATGATTCATCATCCTGAACAATCTGTTGAAGATGTAAATAAGACTTAAGTAAACGCGTTTATTCGTCTTTTTTAGAAATCTGTTTCATTTGAGCCAATGACTATTCATGATTCCATATTGAATCAATTCCATACCGGTTCGAAATTTAATCAGAGGAATGTTATGGTAAAACTTCGTTTGAAACGATGTGGTAGAAAGCAACGTGCGACTTGAAGGATATGATTCGATGTGGATTCTTACATCCACCATTTTCTATAGGAATGAAGATGCTCTTGAATCGACATAGTTTGTTCTGTTCTTGCTAGAAACCTAATTTGTGTTGGGTTGGTAAATAGGAATAGTACATAATGGAGCTCGAACAAAAAGTATTGATTCATTTATCGGGGGGAAGAATCTAGGGTTAGTAACAATTAATAAGTTAGACCAACTTTGTAAATATATCCTCAATATCGAAATCGAAGGGTTAAAATTCGAACAAGTTTGAAATAAAATAAAAAGTAAAATTTGTCGAAATTGGTAAAACTTTTTCGATGAAAATGAAAAGTGTATTATATTACAAGGGAATTAATCTTTCGTATTATTCATAGAAAGAAATAACAAAAAACAAAAGGTATGTTGCTGCCATTTTGAAAAGGAATAAGGATCACCGAAGTAATGTCTAAACCTAATGATTTTATAAAGTAAAGAGAAAGGATTCCAGAACAAGGAAACACTATTTTCAATTGTCTCAATAATTTTATTTCATTTTATTAGAATTTTATTATAATGAAGAAGAAAAATAGATTCGAGACGAGACAAACAAAAGAGGTTAGAGACGACTCAAGAAATGTCTAAAGAGTTACCTTCGCACTTTTTCAGAATTGCCCAACTTGAGTTATGAGTACGAATGATATTTCTTTTTTTCTGTATCTGTAAGTAAGAACAAAAAACGACTCAAATTATAGTCGACTTCATGATTTTATGGATCTATTTGCCATTATATACAGAATATACAGAAATATTCGAATCATTTTTTCTCGAGCCGTATGAGGGGAAAGCCTCCTATACGTTTCTAGGGGGGGTATTATTTATCTACATCTATCCCAATGAGCGATCTATCGAATCGTTGCAATTGATGTTCGATCCCGAAGAGAAGGAAGAGATCTTCAAAAAGTGGGTTTTTACGATCCGATACAGAATCAAACTTATTTAAATGTTCCTGCCATTCGTTATTTCCTTGAAAAAGGTGCTCAACCTACAGGAACTGTTCATGATATTTTAAGGAAGGCAGAATTATTTAAAGTTAAAGAAAGACCTTCATAAAGAAAAAAAAACAAAATTTATTTTACTAAATAAAAAAGAAAAGGTAACTAGTATCTATTTTGGGCAATTAGTTACTCCAAATTTGCTCTTTTCTTGTTGTATTCATACTTTTTCTCTACCTTTTCCTTATTTTTTTTTTTCATCTTAATTTCTTATTTATGTTGTGCCAATCCAACACGAATTCTTATTTGATTTACTTAATACTTAAATACAATACTTAATGAATTATTAATTTAATTGAATTTGTTTTCCATTCATATTGACAATGTTGTATCGAACAAATATAATTCGATCGTAGATAAGCGGATCTGTTTATTCCGACCCCTAATTGGTTTTTCCTTTACTTCAGTCAAATGATGTTACTGTTATACATATACAAGATGTATTTTCTTAACGAAAATAAAAATTTTGAGAAAATGGGCGGTCTGTAAATTTGGATATTTCTATTTGGAATCCGTTGTTTTTTATTTTTGAATCCGATCCAGTCATTTTGCTATTTTGGTGTTTAGAATTGATCATAAAATCTTTCCTTTCTATTTCTTGTTAGTTCAATGTTTTGACGTAGTTGTACAGTGCAATTCAATTGATTTTTTTTATTTCGATCGTATCTACAAATCATATTTATCTGGGTTGCTAACTCAACGGTAGAGTACTCGGCTTTTAAGTGCGACTATGATCTTTTACACATTTGGATGAAGCAACGAATTCGTCCAGACTATTGGTAGAGTCTATAAAACCGCGACTGATCCTGAAAGGTAATGGATGGAAAAAACAGCATGTCGTAATAATAAGAAGAAAATGGAATTTCTTAATTTATTATTAGATTCCTATTTTTTTTTTTAGTAGAATTTTGAGTCGATCCTTACCAGATCATTCCAAAATTTTGTTTTTATTTTAGGAGGAAGACAAAAAAAATTCACATTTACAGTTGGGTTTAGTGAATAAATGGATAGAGCCCTACGGCTCCAATTCTGGTAAAAAAAGCAACGAGCTTCTATTCTTTATTTGAATAATTACCCGATCTAATTAGACGTTAAAAAAAATTAGTGCCTGATGCGGGAAAAGGTTCTCCTGTGAGTGGTCCTTTGATTCTTTTTTTTTTTTTTTAATCCTAACTATTCTCTATTATAGATTGGAAACAAATGTGTAGAAGAAACAGTATACTGACAAAAAGAATTTGTTCCAAAGTCAAAAGAGCGATCGGGTTGCAAAAATAAAAGATTTTTGAACCTCTAGTAATTATAACGAGGATAAACCCATTAGATAGAAGGGGAGAGGAAAAAGATCTGTTGATTGGACTTTCTGTTTCCGGGGTATATATATTTTTTTGTACATAATACATACCTTGTTCTGACCATATTGCACTATGTATAATTTGATAACCCAAGAAATGCCTACTGTTTTTGTTTCAAGTAGAAAAAATGTAAGTCAATGGAAGAATTACAAGGATATTTAGAAAAGGATAGATCTCGGCAACAACACTTCCTATATCCGCTACTCTTTCAGGAATATATTTATGCACTTGCTCATAATCATGGGTTAAATGGTTCGATTTTTTACGAACCTGTGGAAGTTTTTGGTTATGACAATAAATCTAGTTTAGTACTTGTAAAACGTTTAATTACTCGAATCTATCAACAGAATTTTTTGATTTCTTTGGTTAACGATTCTAATCAAAATCGATTCGTTGGATACAACCACAATAATTTTTTTTTTTCTCATTTTCATTCTCAAATGATATCAGAAAGTTTTGCAATTATTGTAGAAATTCCATTCTCGTTGCGATTAGTATCTTATTTCGAAGAAAAAGAAATACCAAAATATCATAATTTACGATCAATTCATTCCATTTTTCCCTTTTTAGAGGACAAATTATCACATTTAAATTATGTCTCAGATATACTAATACCTCATCCCATACATATGGAAATCTTGGTTCAAATTCTTCAATGCTGGATTCAAGATGTTCCTTTTTTACATTTATTGCGGTTCTTTCTTCACGAATATCATAATTTGAATAGTCTTCTCATTACTCAGAAGAAATCCATTTACGTTTTTTCAAAAGAAAATAAAAGATTATTTCGGTTCCTATACAATTCTTATGTATTTGAATGGGAATTTTTATTAGTTTTTATTCGTAAACAATCTTCTTAT